AAGACGCTTACTGTCTGTTCTTGATTCAACACACTTCCACTGTAGTGTTCGAGTGGATACTGCTACTTCTTCTCGAACCATACTAATATTATTGTTTGATCAGATCATTGAATCATTTATTTCTATTGCAATCCATTCAATTTTTATTTCTACACACGTCTTTTTTTAGGAGGCCTACATCCATTATGTGGCATAGGGGTTACGTCACGTACGAAACTTAATAGTATACCACTTCTACGAATGGCTCGTAATGCTGCATCTCTTCCGAGACCAGGGCCTTTTATCATGACTTCTGCTCGTTGCAGACCCTGATCCACTGCCGTACGAATAGCATTTCCTGCTGCGGTTTGAGCAGCAAATGGTGTCCCTCTTCTTGTGCCTCTGAATCCACAAGTACCAGCGGAGGACCAAGAAACCACCCGACCTATTACATCTGTAACAGTCACAATGGTATTGTTGAAACTCGCTTGAACATGAATAACTCCTTTTTGTATTCTACGTCCATTCTTACGTGAACCAATTCTTGGTATAGCTTTTGTCATATTTTATCATCTCATAAATATGAGTCAGAGATATACGGATATATCCATTTCATGTCAAAACAGACCCTTTATTTGTACATCGGACCGTTTAGAAAGTCCCTTGTTAGAAAGATTACCCCTGTCTCTGTTTATGTTTCGGATTGGAACAAATTACTATAATTCGTCCCCGCCTACGGATCAGTCGACATTTTTCACAAATTTTACGAATGGAAGCCCTTATTTTCATATTTGTTATTCCTTAATTCCAAATATACTCCTTGGAAGAAAATAAGTCTCTTGAAATTTTGAACCTCGAATTGTATTCCCATGAAAGGAATGTTTAAATTCAAATAAAAAGCCGCCTAATCATTCGACTCTTTGTTGCGAAGTCTATAAATTATACGTCCCCTAGTTGAATCATAACGACTTACTTCGATTTTGACTCTATCTCCTGGTAGTATCCGGATAAAACTCCGTCGGATCCTCCCCGAAACATAACCTAGAATCAGATCTTCATTGTCTAAACGAACTCGGAACATACCATTGGGAAGTGATTCAGTAATTAAACCTTCGTGAATCAATTTTTGTTCTTTCATTCCAGGTAACCCCCTTGAAGTATCAACTAATGGAGGAGGAGTAATAGTAGACAATTCGTCTTTCCTCTCTTTTTCCCAAATAGCAAGTTACGGATCAAATTCGGATACCAGAAGGATCACCAGATATAATACAAAATTTCTCCCCCAATTCTTTCTAGTCGAGCTTCTCGATCTGTCATTATACCTCGAGAAGTAGAAAGAATTACGACCCCCATTCCACCTAAAATCCTAGGAATTCGTTGATGGTTGGAATAGATTCGTAGACCGGGACGACTGATACGCTTTAAAATATTTCTATATGTTCCTTTCCTATTCCTTCTATGTCGCAGGGTTGAAACCAAAAAATATTTGTTGTTTTCCCTATGTTTCCTAACATTTTCAATAAACCCTTCTTGTAGAAGTATTTTAACAATGTTTTCGGCGATATTAGTAGATGCTATTCGAACCGTTCCTTTTTTATCCATGTTAGCATTTCTTATAGAAGTTATTATATCGGCAATAGTGTCCCTACCCATGACGAACTAAAATTATGGGTGCCTTCCAGTTTTGATATAATCAACATGTTACTTTTTTTTTTCATTTTTTCTTATTTATTTATGAATTATTAAAGGTATATGCGTGAGACACAATCTACTAACGTGATCTATTTCAGAGACCTGACTATACTCTATCACGGTTTCATCTACTAGTATTTATAAGACTTCAGGAGCTAATGAGACTATTTTAGTGAAATTCAACTGTCTCAATTCCCGCGCGATCGCTCCAAAAACTCGAGTTCCTTTTGGATTTCCTTCTTGATCAATGACAACTGCTGCATTGTCATCATATCGTATTATCATACCGTTGTCGCGCTTGAGTTCTTTACATGTACGTACAATTACAGCTCTGATCACTTCTGATCTTTCGAGAGGCATATTGGGCACTGCTTCTTTGATTACAGCAACAATAACGTCACCAATATGAGCATATCGTTGATTACTAGCTCCTATGATTCGAATACACATCAATTCTCGAGCCCCGCTGTTGTCCGCTACATTCAAATGGGTCTGAGGTTGAATCATATCATTTTTTTTTTGAATCTGCTCTTTCAATGCAAAAGGCAAAGGAAAAAGAGAGAAATATTGTCTGCCCAGAAATCCAAAAATCTGCGATTGTATTTTTCATCACAAATACCCTTCACATACCTATCACGCGATAATGAATTGAGTTCGTATAGGCATTTTGCACGCAGCTATTGAAATAGCTGCTCTGGCTACAGTTTCTGATACTCCGCCCATTTCATAAAGTATTCGACCGGGTTTAACGACAGATACCCAATATTCGGGAGATCCTTTCCCCGAACCCATACGTGTTTCGGTAGGTCTTACTGTAACGGGTTTGTCGGGAAATATACGTACCCATATTTTTCCACCACGGCGTGCATATCGTGTCATTGCTCGTCGTCCTGCTTCTATTTGTCTAGATGTGATCCAAGCGGGTTCAAGTGCCTGAAGAGCGTATCTGCCGAAACAAATATGATTGCCTCGATAAGATATTCCCTTCATTCTTCCTCTATGTTGTTTACGGAATCTGGTTCTTTTGGGGTTATAGTTGATGGTTGTTTCTCAATCCCATCTCTACTGCAGAACCGGACATGAGAGTTTCTTCTCATCCAGCTCCTCGCGAATGAAACGATTCAATAATATTACGTATATGTATTTATTGAATGAATAATACACTGAATCATGGAATTTATTGATATTTAATCTGTCACACGGGAAGCCGTATAGTATATAGTATATACGGCTAGACGGATATTTCTATTTTATTTATATGGGATAATGCCTTTCTTTTGAAAATGAATCCTTGACCTTTACCGAATCTGTCAAAATACTGCAATCCAATAATGGTTTCGCGGGCGAATATTGACTCTTTCCATATTTGCTTCATTCGTAGGGTGAACCCATGACCTATCAGAAGAAATTAATTGGTTCCTGGTTGATTCCGCCATCCCACCCAATGAATCATTAGGATTCGTTTTCAATAGAATCTTCCGCAGTCACAGGTTTCGTCGTTCCCATAGCTTTTCCATTAATGGCTAGGCCTGAACTATGCAATGGAGCTCCTAATTAAATTCGTTCCCGAGCCAATCTCCTCAGTCTCTATTGACTCGGGGCTCTTTATTATTTGTATTTTTCTTATGAACCGTATTCATCTAATTATGGACGAATCAGTATTGATGCTTTATCACACTGCCTTTTATGATATGATGTGATTGATAGACCATACATATTGGAATCATATATCATGGAGATTCTCCTTCTCTCTTTCTCTCGCCCTTCCAGTTACCCACATCCCTCTATTTTTCTTTCCAACCTATAAATGGATTTTTCCTTTATGGAAAAAAAAAGATTTCAGTTGCTACAACTATATGATCGATACATCATATGGCGACTGCTTCCTTGGATCTCGATAATACAAAGCAATGAGTTGGTTACTAGTTCTTATAGTTATTAGTTAGGGGCTGGTCTGTTTTTTGAATCCCAACTTTAAATAAAAAACCAACGAGTCACACACTAAGCATAGCAGTTCCACCAAAAGGTCAATCGAATTTTTATTCAACCTTATAGAATTAGAATTGCTCATTTTTCATTTTTTTTTTTTTTATTGAAGTGAAAAGGAATAGTTTGTAGTTTTTGTTCTATCACTGAATAGAATGGCAAGCAAAGGAAGGGTCCATTATTGCTCGTCTACAAATATCCAAATTTTGATGCCCAATGCCCCATAGGCAGTTCGAACTGTATAGGAACAATGATCAATTTTAGCTCGAATGGTTTGGAGGGGAACCCTACCTTCTCTGATCCATTCGACACGTGCAATTTCTTTTCCGTCGATACGCCCTGCAATTTCCACTTGAATTCCTTTTGTGTCTGCTTGTTCAGTTAATTCAATAGCTTTTTTCATTGCCTTTCGAAACGAAACCCTATTCTTTAATTGTAGAGCTATATATTCTGCAAGAATATTAGGTTGTCCATAAGGTTTTGCAACTCTTGTAATAGCAATGTTAAGTCTCCGATTCACAGAATGAAGCCCCTTTTGTACATTGATCTGCAATTCTTCGATTCCTCGTGTTTGGCCTTCTATTAACAAATTTGGGAATCCAATATAGATTATGACCTGGATCAAGTCCATTTTTTTTTGAATCTCTATATGTGCAATTCCAATTCCTTCGAAACTTGAAGATACTCTTATATTTTTTTGTACATATATCTTGATACAATCCCGTATTTTTTCATCTTCCTGGAGACCTATGTAATAACTTTTTGGTTGTGCGAACCAAAGGGAACGATGACTTTGGTTTTCGCCAAGGCGGAAACCAAGTGGATTTATTTTTTGACCCATCTTTTTTTTCTCTCTCTCTCTCCTTCTCTATATATCTTTCTATTATAGGATCTCTCCATACATTTTTTGTTTCTAAAAATATATCCTGATCTGTTTTCTTTTTAGAGCTATCCTTCAATACAATAATTATATGACAGGCGGGTCTTTCTATCGGATAACTACGTCCTCTAGCCCTGGGTTTTAACTTTTTCACGATAGTACCCCCATTGACTTCGGCTTTACTAATGACTGAATCAGCTTCGTTGAAACTTTTATTGTGACTAGCATTTGCTGCTGCAGAATAAACCAGTTTAAAAATGGGATAAAATGCTCGATAAGGCATGAGTTCCAGTAACATAAGTGTTTTCTCGTAGGAATGCCCACGAATCTGATCAATGACTCTTCGTGCTTTGTGAGCAGACATACATATACGTTGAGCTAAAGCTTGTACTTGTGTACTCGAGCTCCTCTTCATCTTCTGCTTTTTCAAGGTCTTCTTCCACTTTCTCCACTTTGACATAAGATAAGGTTCGCCTCCCGCCAATGAACGATGAGCCCCTATTTCACTTTATTTTATTAACGGAGAGATCTAGTATCGTTTCTCGCGTGTCCCTGGAAAGTAAGAGTAGGTGCAAATTCTCCTAATTTTTGACCCACCATACGATCCGTTATATAAATAGGTAAATGCGCCTTTCCATTATGAATGGCAATTGTATTGCCGATCATTGTGGGTATAATGGTAGATGCCCGGGACCAAGTTACTATTATCTCTTTTTCCTCTCTCATGTTAAGCTTCTTTATTTTTTCCAATAAATGATTAGCTACAAAAGGATTTTTTTTTAGTGAACGTGTCACGGCCTATTATTCCCCCCCCCTTTTTTTTTTGAAAAGACGAGTAAAAAACAATATTTATTTGATTTTGAATATTCCTATTTACGGCGACGAATAATAAAACTATTACTATATTTATTCCTTTTCCTACTTCTTCTTCCAAGCGCAGGATAACCCCAAGGGGTTGTGGGTTTTTTTCTACCAATCGGGGCCCTCCCTTCACCACCCCCGTGGGGATGGTCTACAGGGTTCATAACTACCCCTCTTACTACAGGACGCCTACCTAGCCAACACTTAGATCCGGCTCTACCCAAACTTTTCTGGTTCGCCCCAACATTACCCACTTGTCCGACTGTTGCTGAGCAGTTTTTGGATATCAAACGGACCTCCCCAGATGGAAATCTTAATGTGACCGATTTACCCTCTTTTGCAATCAGTTTCGCTACAGCACCTGCTGCTCTAGTTAATTGTCCACCCTTTCCAAGCGTGATTTCTATGTTATGTACGGCCGTGCCTAAGGGCATATGGGTTGAAGTAGATTTTTCTTTTTGATCAATAAAAACCCCTTCCCAAACCGTACAAGCTTCTTCCAAAGCATACGGCTTTCCGGATGTATATATATATATTATATGATGATATCTAGACAGATGGATTTTATATGAATCGTGTGATGAAGTACCACATGAGTGGATATATAGGAATACAAATCTGCCAAATAACTCATGTTATGATCTTATACATCCTAGGTCTCTCCGTTTCGTCATCTGGCTTATGTTCTTCATGTAGCATTCAGACCGAATGACTCTATGAAATTACGTCGCTACTTCCACATATTACGGGTAACGTAGGAGACATCTCTATTTTTCCCCGGGGGGATTTTTAGAATTACCACCACTTAGCTTTCAATTCACCTCTGACCATCAAATGAAATGTGAATAACCCATCCTCTTCTCTTTGAAACAAGGGTCGCTTCCGCTTCTGTCCGTGCTTCAAACAATTTTGTCTTCTCCATATTACCATATCTTGAGTGTCAATAATTTTATATGAGGAACTACTGAACTCAATCACTTGCTGCCGTTACTCTTCAGTTTTCTGTTGAGGTCTATCCCGTAGAGGTACTCAAATTGGATCAGTGATCAATTTCTAGGTTTCGTCGTAAACCTAATTGGTTACTTCCAATTACGTAAATCCATAGTTCAAACCGCACTCAAAGGTAGGGCATTTCCCATTGATATAGGAACTTCTGTACCGGAAACAATGGTATCTCCAATTATAGCCCCTCTGGGATGTAAAATATATCTTTTCTCACCATCTCCATAGTGTATGAGACAAATGTATGCATTTCGATTAGGGTCATATTCTATGGTTACGATCCTAGCAGATATGTCTTTTTCATTCCGTCGAAAATCGATTTTACGGTATAGACGCTTATGGCCTCCTCCTCTATGCCCTGCGGTAATGATTCCCCTGGAATTACGACCTTTACCACAGCGATGCTGTCCATAGATCAAATTATTTCGCGGATTGGATTTCACTTGACTGTCTACGGATCCTTTGCGTATGCTCGGGGTAGAAGTTTTGTATAAATGTATCGCCGTGTTATTTAGTATTTTTTTTTTCTTTTTTTTTTTTACTTAAATTCTTTTCTCTTCTCTATAAGAGGTAAAATAGAATAACCCGGTTGAAGCGTAATGATCATACGTCTGTAATGCATTGTATGTCCCATAATGGGTCCCATTCTTCTACCCTTTCCCGGGAGTTGATGACTATTTATAGCTATTACTTTGACGCCAAAGAAGAGTTCGACCCAATGCTTTATTTCTGTCCTAGTTGATCCTGATTCGACATTAGAAGTATATTGATTGTTCCCCAATAACCGAATACTTTTTTCTGTAAAGACTACATATTTGATTCCATCCATAAATCTACTTTCTTCCCCACGAGTTCCAGTATCGATAAGAATTCTAGTTCTTACTCTTCATATGTTATGGTTGGTATGAATATACCATACCAATTCGTTATGTATGGATGATGAGATTCCATTGATACGGAGCCAGTGGAACTAGCCTTATTGAATGTCCCCGTTGGCCTGCATCCAGCAGGAATTGAACCTACGAATTCGCCAATTATGAGTTGGGCGCTTTAACCATTCAGCCATGGATGCTTCACTGGGGTCATTGTACATCGCGAGTGACCCAAATTCAATTCACTTAGATTCTTTTGGATTCTTTAGGAGGAATCAATGAAATGAGAGGACATCAATTCAAATCCTGGATCTTCGAATTGAGAGAAATCCAGAATTCTCGCGATTTCTTGGATTCATGGATCCAACCCGATTCGGTGAAATCTTTCACTTCCTTTTTTTTCCACCAAGAGCGCTTTATGAAACTTTTTGATTCCCGAATTTGGAGTGTCCTAATTTCACGTGATTCACAGGGTTCAATTCGTCGACATTGCACGATCAAAGGTGTAGTACTGCTTGTACTTGTAGTAGCGGTCCTTATATACAATCGAAATAGGGTCGAAAGAAAAAATATCTATTTGATGGGGCTTCTTCCTAAACCTCTGCGTTCCATTGGACCCCCCAATTATACATTGAAAGAATCCTTTTGGTCTTCCAATCTCAATAGGTTGATTGTTTCGCTCCTGTATCTTCCAAAAGGGAAAAAGATCTATGAGAGTTGTTTCATGGATCCGAAAGAAAGTACTTGGGTTCTTCCAATAACTAAAAAGTGTATCATGTCTGAATCTAACTGGGGTTCGCGGCGATGGAGGAATGTGATCGTAAAAAAGAGGAATTCCAGCTGTAAGATATCGAATGAAATTGCAGCTGGAATTGAGATCTCATTCAAAGAGAAAGATATAAAATATCTGGAGTTTTTTTTTGTATCCTATACGAATGATCCGATCCGCAAGGACCATGATTGGAAATTCTTTGACCGCCTTTCTCCGAGTAAGAAGCGAAACATAATCAACTTGAATTCGGGACAGCTATTCGAAATTTTAGTGAAACATTTGATTTGTTATCTCATGTCTGCTTTTCGTGAAAAAAGACCAATTGATGGGGGGGGTTTCTTCAAACAACAAGGAGCTGAAGCGACTATTCAATCAAACGAGATTGAACATGTTTCCCATCTCCTCTCGAGAAACAAGGGGGGTATTTTTTTGCAAAATTGCGCTCAATTTCATATGTGGCAATTCCGCCAAGATCTCTTCGTTCTTGGGGGGAAGAATCGGCACAAATCGGATTTTTTGAGGAACGTCTCGAGAGAGAATTTGATTTGGTTAGACAATGCGTGGTTGGTAAACAGGAATCGGGTTTTTAGCAAGGTACGGAATGTATCGTCAAATATTCAATATGATTCCGTAAGATCCATTTTCTTTCAAGTAACGGATTCTAGCCAATCGAAAGGATTTTCTGATCAATCCATAGATCCTTTCAATTCCATTAGTAATGAGGGTTCGGAATATCACACATTGATCAATCAAACAGAGATTCAGCAACTAAAAGAAAGATCAATTCTTTTAGATACTTCCTTTCTTCAAACGGAACGAACAGAGATAAAATCAGATCGATTCTCAAAATACCTTTCCGGATATTCCTCAATGGCTCGGCTATTCCCGGAACGTGAGAAGCAGATGAATAATCATCTGCTTCCAGAAGAAATAGAAGAATTTCTTGGGAATCCTACAAGATCAATTCGTTCTTTTTTCTCTGATAGATGGTCAGAACTTCATCTGGGTTTGAATCCTACCGAGAGGTCGACTATAGATCAGAAATTGTTGAAGAAACAACAAGGTGTTTCTTTTGTCCCTTCGAGGCGATCGAAAAATAAAGAAATAGTTGATATATTCAAGATAATTACGTATTTACAAAATACCTCCTCAGTTCATTCGATTGCAGCAGATCCGGGATGGGATATGGTTCCGAAGGATGAACCGGATATGGACAGTTCCAATAAGATTTCATTCTTGAACGAAAATGCATTTTTTGATTTATTTCATCTATTCCATGATCGGAACAAAGGGGGATACAGGTTGCACCACGAGTTTGAATTAGAAGAGACATTTCAAGAAATGGCAGATCTATTCACTCTATCAATAACCGAGCCGGGTTTAGCCTATCATAATAAGGAATTTGGCTTGTCTATTGATTCCTACGGAAAATTATTGAATGAGGTATTCAACTCCGGGGATGAATCGAAAAAGAAATCTTTATTGGTTCTACCTTCTATTTTTGATGAAGAGAATGAATCTTTTTATCGAAAGATAAAAAAAAAATCGGTCCGGATCTCCTGCGGGAATGATTTGGAAGATCCAAAACCAAAAATAGCGGTATTTGCTCACAACAACATAATGGAGGCGATCCATCAATATAGATTGATCCGAAATCAGATTCAAATACAATATAGTACCTATGGGTACATAAGAAATGTATTGAATCGATTCTTTTTAATGAATCGACCCGATTGCAACTTCGCATATGGAATTCAAAAGCATCCCATAGGAATTCAAAAGCACCCAATAGGAAATGATATTCTGAATCATCTAACTATAATAATAGATAAGATCAACCAACATTTATCCAATTTGAAAAAGATTAAGAAGAAGTGGTTCGATCCTCTTATTTCTCGAACCGAGAGATCCACGAATCTGGATCCTAATGTATATAGATACAAATGCTCCAATGGAAGCAAGAATTTCCAGGAATATTTGGAGCATTTCGTTTCTGAGCAGAAACACCGTTTTCAAGTAATGTTCGATCGATTACGTATTAATCAATATTCGATTGATTGGTCCGAGGTTATCGACAAACAAGATTTGTCCAAGTCACTTCGTTTCTTTTTGTCCAAGTCACTTCTCCTTTTGTCCAAGTCGCTTCTCTTTTTATCTAAGTCACTTCCTTTTTTCGTTGTGAGTTTCGGGAATATCTCCATTCATAGGGCCGAAATCCACATCTATGAATTGAAAGGTCTGAATGATCAACCCGGCAATCCGTTGTTAGAATCAATAGGTGTTCAAATCGTTTATTTGAATAAATTGAAACCCTTCTTATTGTATGATCATGATACTTCCCAAAGATCGAAATTTTTAATCAATACAGGAACAATATTACCTTTTTTGTTCAACAAGATACAAAAGTGCATGATTGACTCATTCCGTACTAGAAAAAATCGCAGGAAATCCTTTGAGAACACGGATTCCTATTTATCAATGATATCCCACGATCGAAACAATTGGTTGAATCCTCAGAAAAGTTCATTGATATCTTCTTTTTATAGAGCAAATAGACTTCAATTCTTGAATCATCCCCATCGCTTCTGGTTCTATTGTAACAAAGGATTCCATTTTTATGGGGAAAAGACCCGTATCCATAATTATGATTTTACGTATGCACAATTCCCCAATATCTTGTGCATTCGCAACAAAATATTTTCTTTGTGTTTCAGTAAAAAAAAACATGTTTTGGGAGAGAGAGAGACTATTTCACCAATTGAGTCACAGGTATCTGGCATATTCATACCTAACAATGTTCCACAAAGTGGTAACGAAACGTATAACTTGTACAAATCTTTCCATTTTTCAATTCGATCCGATCCATCCGTTCCTATTTACTCGATTGCAGACATTTCTGGAACACCTGTAATAGAGGAACAAATAGTCAATTTTGAAAGAACTTATTGTCAGCTTCTTTCAGATATGAATCTATCTGATTCAGAAGGGAAAAACTTGCATCACTATCTCCGTTTCAATTCAAACATGGGTTTGATTCACACTCCATGTTTTGAGAAATATGTGCCGTCCGGAAAGAGGAAAGAACTGAGTCTTTGTCTAAAGAAAAACGTTGAGAAGGGGGAAGTAGGTAGAACCCTTCAACGAGATAGTGCTTTTTCAAATCTCTCAAAATGGAATTTGTTCCAAACCTATATGCCATGGTTCCTTACTTGGACGGGGTGTAAATATCTTTATTTCACCTTAAAAAACAATATTTATTTGATATTGAATATTCCCTTTCAATATTCCCTAAGTGGCAGTCAAAATTTTGTGTCCGTTTTTCATGATATTATGCATGGATCAGATATATCATGGCCAATTCCTCAGAAAAAGTGGTGGTCGATTCTTCCACAACGGAATCTGATAAGTGAGAGTTCGAGTAAGTGTTTACAGAATCTTCTTCTGTCCGAAGAAATGATTCATCGAAATAATGAGTCACCCATTCCATTGATATGGACACATCTGAGATCACCAAATGCTTGGGAGTTCCTCTATTCAATTCTTTTCCTTCTTCTTGTTGCTGGATATCTCGTTCGTACACATCTTCTCTTTGTTTTCCGAGCCTCTAGTGAGTTACAGACAGAGTTAGAAAAGATCAAATCTTTGATGATTCCATCATACATGATTGAGTTGCGAAAACTTCTGGATAGGTATCCTACATCTGAACTGAATTCTTTCTGGTTAAAGAATCTCTTTCTAGTTGCTCTGGAACAATTAGGAGATTCTCTGGAAGAAATACGGGATTCTGCTTCTGGCGGCAACATGCTATTGGGTGGTGGTCCCGCTTATGGGGTCAAATCAATACGTTCTAAGAAGAAATATTTGAATATCAATCTCATCGATCTCATCAGTATCATACCAAATCCCATCAATCGAATCACTTTTTCGAGAAATACGAGACATCTAAGTCGTACAAGTAAAGAGATCTATTCATTGATAAGAAAAAGAAAAAACGTGAACGGTGATTGGATTGATGATAAAATAGAATCCTGGGTCGCGAACAGTGATTCGATTGATGATGAAGAAAGAGAATTCTTGGTTCAGTTCTCCACCTTAACGACGGAAAAAAGGATTGATCAAATTCTATTGAGTCTGACTCATAGTGATCGTTTATCAAAGAATGACTCTGGTTATCAAATGATTGAACAACCGGGATCCATTTACTTACGATACTTAGTTGACATTCATAAAAAGTATCTAATGAATTATGAGTTCAATAGATCCTGTTTAGCAGAAAGACGGATATTCCTTGCTCATTATCAGACAATCACTTATTCACAAACCTCGTGTGGGGCTAATAGTTCTCATTTCCCATCTCATGGAAAACCCTTTTCGCTCCGCTTAGCCCTATCCCCTTCTAGGGGTATTTTAGTGATAGGTTCTATAGGAACTGGACGATCCTATTTGGTCAAATACC